TATCGGAATCAAAGTAAAAATAAGAAGAATGGAGTTTTCTTTGGTGACCTCAAATCTATCAAATTGAATTCTAGAAAGAATCACAAGTTTCATTTAATTTTTCTTTTTTTTTTTGTTTACTTTGATTCATGATTACGAATCAGCGAGCCTCTATAAAAGAATGCATTTTTGCTTTTGTGAAATTAGGCGAAGTTCCTCTTACCTTCTTACGTAGGTATTCTATAATTAATTAAAATGAAAGTTTCATAATTATAATAATAGGAATTCGAATTGAATTAATAAGAATTTTCATTCTATAATTTAAAATGTAAAATTATTACAAGATATCTTTCTAACAATAGAAACTATATAATAATAACAGGTACAAATAGTAAATTTAATCGAGGTATTCATTCTATGATAACTTTCAACTTTCCCTCTATTTTTGTGCCTTTAGTAGGCCTAGTATTTCCGGCCATGGCAATGGCTTCTTTATTTCTTTATGTTCAAAAAAACAAGATTGTTTAGATCTAATAGGACTAAATCTCATTTTTTTTTTGAACTTAGATAAAAAAATATCTATTTATTTGCGTCTGGTATAACATAGGGTTTCAGCTGAACAGAAATCGACTATATAGAAATGAAAGAGTTCTTATACATACAGAATCTTATACATACAGAAAATGATATATGAGTCAATTTATTCTAGCTATTTTCCACTAGAATAAGGATTGGCGGATGTCTGAAATGGAAAGTCTATGTAGTAATATGTCTGCCACTATACTTAGTAGGGCCATAAAGTGAAGAGAAATTTTTCCATCTAACCCGTTTTATGAATTATTCCTAAGGGTTCATATCAAAATAGTGCTAGTTGATGAGAGTTATTTCGGCAACAAAAAAAGTAAAGTCAAATTCATTGGGCTATGCTTTCAATTCCAATAAACTGAAATCAGATCAAGTATGAGTTGGCGATCAGAACATATATGGATAGAACTTATAAAGGGGTCTCGAAAAATAAGTAATTTTTTCTGGGCCATTATCCTTTTTTTAGGTTCATTAGGCTTCTTATTGGTTGGAACTTCCAGTTATCTTGATAAAAATTTGATATCTTTTTTTCCGTCTCAACAAATCATTTTTTTTCCACAAGGGCTCGTAATGTCTTTTTATGGGGTCGCGGGTCTTTTTATTAGCGCCTATTTATGGTGTACAATTTCGTGGAATGTAGGTAGTGGTTATGATCGATTCGATAGAAAAGAAGGAATAGTTTGTATTTTTCGTTGGGGATTTCCTGGAAAAAACCGTCGTGTCTTCCTCCGATTTCTAATAAAAGATATTCAGTCTGTGCGAGTCGAAGTTAAAGAGGGTATTTATGCTCGTCGTGTTCTTTATATGGAAATCCGAGGCCAGGGGGCCATTCCCTTGACGCGTACGGATGAGAATTTTACGCCACGAGAAATTGAACAAAAAGCGGCTGAATTGGCCTATTTTTTGCGTGTCCCAATTGAAGTTTTTTGAGAAATAAAGAATTAATGCTTTATCAACAGTAAAGAAAAAGTAACGAATCCTCTTTGTTCTATAATATAACTTCACTGAAGTTTCTTCAGAACGTTGATTTGAGTCAAAGCAAAGCAGCGGCGGACGTAACAACCCTAAAACGAAACTCTTTTTTTGGGGTTTTTATGCATATGGAAATACACTCAATTCAGCAACAAAACAAGTAACGAATCAAACTATTGGAATTGATACTTTAGATCCAGATGAATCATATCTTGTTTTGTCCATTTTTTATTTGACCGTATCTTTAATCTTTATTATACTTTTTTTTTGTGCTATTTGATTACCAAACAATTGGGTCGCTTATAGCAATACCTATTATTACTGGATTTTTTTATATATAAGTTTAAGTTATCCTTTCGCGCATTCATCGAAGGGCGGTACTTGTTTCGAATTTGACTTTGACCAATTGAGATATCTGGAAATAAGGTTTTGTATTATTTCTTTTTTAATTCTATTGCTTTATTTGAATTCGAAGTGGATTTTTATTCTCTATTTTTATTTTTTATATTTATAGATTCAAGGACTAATGACTAATCTCGGAATCCCCCCAAAACAGTGAATAGACTCCTAGACTCAACGCCTTGCAATAGAACTTATGCTTCATAGAAATATTAGATTGCATAGAGTCGGCGAATGAGGTAAGTTCATTCACAATTCACAACTTAAAATGGCACAAAAGAAAGCATTTACTCCTCTTATATATCTTGCATCTGTAGTAGTTTTGCCCTGGTGGATTTCTAATAAAAGTCTGGAATCTTGGGTTATTTATTGGTGGAATACTAACCAATCCGAAACTTTTTTGAATGATATTCAAGAAAAGAATATTCTAGAAAAATTTATAGAATTAGAAGAACTAGCCCTCTTGGACGAAATGATCAAGGAATACTCGGAGACATATATACAAAAGCTTCGTATAGGAATGCACAAAGAAACGATCCAATTAATCAAGATATACAACGAGGAT